GATTTTCATAACCCTGCTGTGCAAAAACGGGATAGGCATTTGCAATGGGTGCCTGAGTTATTATATATATGATGAGCGATAGGGAAATGGATCGAGTAATCTCTTTCTTTATCGACGAAAAGGTTTTTTTAGTTTGCATGGTCCAATCATTGATCCCGAAATTTTCTACAATAAAATTAGGTAGGTCGCTAGTCGAGTTCCCTATCTATAATTTTGATAGTTACTGAAATAATTTTTCTGAAATATTGGAGAAACCCCTTTACTGGGTAGAAAGAATAGGTACAATTTTAAGTGTTTTGCTTATGTACAAATTAACAAATATTATACTTGGGCGGTTCGATAATTTTCAGTCATTCATTGAATGATAAATCACCACAAGTGAAGGAGATACACGATTTAAATAACGAAAGATCCAATATTTAAAAATTGTATCTAAAATGACTGGAAAGGTAGAAACAAGACCGGATATAATTTGATCATTATGAGAAAATCCAAAATCTTTGTAGACAGAGCCAATCATTAATTCCCAACCGTGGGGCGAATGGAATCCTATACATAAATCAGTTAATAAAAGAATAGAAAAAGCTTTTATTGTGTCGCTTAAGTTATATAGGAATTCTTGAACCCAAGAATTAAGAATAACAAGTTCTTCATTACCTAGAATAGAATAACCACTTAGAATAACGAAACAGATTATATTTGTCGAGAAGTGTAAAATTGTATGTATACGATCCTCATTGTGCATCTTGATCAATTGGGTCGTTTCTTTGTAGATTTCGACGCGAAGCTTTTGTAAATGTGTTTCTGGGTATTCCTTTATCATTTCCTCCAAACGAAGGAGTTCCTCTAAGTCTATGAATTTTTTTATAATACCCTTTTCTTGAATATCATTCAAAAAAATTTCGGATTGCCTAATATCCCACCAATTAGTAATCCAAGATTCCAGACTTTTTTTAAATGAGAGGGAGATCCACCAAGGCAAAAATACTAGAAATGCAAGATATAGAAGGGAAATTAATACTTTCTTTTTTGCCATTTTTTCGTCTGTGAATTTTGGAAGTTTTAATGAACTCACCTGATGCGTTGACTTTATATGATACTAATATTTCTATCAAGCATAAGTTATATCCCAAGTCATCGAGCCCATTCATCTATTTCGAAGTTTTTATTTGCGGTGTAGTAGAGTGGTTGGGTTAGTCCTTGAATCTAAAAAGAATCCAGAAATAGAATAAAAAAGAACCCACTTCAAATTAAAAATGAATATTAGTTAGATTTGGAGATGAAAGAACTACTGTTCTAGTAAATAAAACATCAAATATTTCAAAAAAAAAAATGAGAGACACAAAAATTTTCGTTTTAGGGTTCCTTCGTATACGTTTACTTTGACTCGACTAGGCATTGAGAACAAACTTCCGTTACATTAAGTTATGGTATAGAAAAAAAAGAAGGTTCTTGAGTTTTTTCCCTTTTGCAAAGGGTTCCGTTTTCAGTTACTTTTTTCAAAATACTTCAATTGGTACACGCAAGAAATAGGCTAATTCAGCAGCTTTTTGCTCAATTTCTTGTGGAGTCAAATTCTCATCAGTACGCGTCAAAGGAACGGCCCCTTGACCTCTAATTTCCATATAAAGGACCCGACGAGCAAAAAGACCCTCTTTATTTTCTATTCTGATGGACTGAATATCTTTCATAAGGAATCGCAGGAATATGCGACGGTTTTTTCCAGGAAATCCCCAACGAAAAATACACACCATGCCTTCTTTTATATCGAATCGATCATAACCACTACCTACATTCCACAAAATTGTGCACCACAAGTAAGAGCTAATAAAGAGACCCGCGATCCCATAGAAAGACATCACGATCCCCTGCGGAAAAAAATTTATTTGCTGAGAAGGAAGTAAAGATATAAAATTTTTACCAAAATAACTGGAGGTTCCAACCAATACAAATCCTAATGAACCTAAAAAAAGAATGAGGGCCCAACCGAAATTACTTATTTTTCGAGATCCCGCTATAAGTTCTATCCATATACGTTCTGATCGCCAACTCATACTATCACTAGACCTAGTTGCCTTTTATTAGAATTGGAAGAATAACAAAAATAAATTTTATTTTACTTTTTTTGTTTCCGAAGTAACTCTCATCAACCAGCATTACTATAATGTGAACCTTTTATTTTAGAAAAATTCATCGAATTGCTTAGATCCAAACTAAAACAATAACATTTCTTTGATACGATTTCCTGTAGATATCCACATATAGCTATATTGACTTTACATTTCCTAAATTCTTCTCGCTACGGATCCGCTTGAAAATTGTTATAATCCATTTAATTTACCGCTATATCATGTTTACGCATACATAAGAGTTTATGCTCGAAAGAAGTCACATGTTATACCTATTCTACTAAATAGATAGGAGTGTTATGATCAAAGTGAGCTTTGAAAAAAAAAAAAAAAAAGATAAGAGTTATACCTTATAGTATCTAAAAAATCTT